ATAAGACCCCATACCTAGAGCTAACATCATATAACCCAATTGAGACATTGTGGAATAGGCTAAACCTCTCTTAATGTCTTTTTGAGCAAGGGCAAAAGTAGCCCCGAATAATATTGTTATTACTCCTACCAAAGAGATGAAATTCATTATGTGAGGGATGACTATGAAAAGAGGAATAAGCCGAGCTACAAGAAAAATGCCTGCAGCTACCATAGTAGCAGCATGTATAAGAGCCGAAATCGGAGTAGGCCCCTCCATGGCATCCGGTAACCATACATGAAGGGGAAATTGTGCAGATTTAGCAACCGCACCAGAAAATAATAGAACGGCACAGAAAGTAACAAATAAAAAATTGACTTCATTATTATTATTAGAAATCAAGTTATTGAATATTTTGAATAAATCTCGAAATTCGAAACTCCCTGTTATCCAATAAAAACCTAAAATTCCTAATAATAAACCAAAATCCCCAACACGATTAGTTACAAATGCCTTTTGGCAAGCATTTGCAGCAACAGGCCGTGTGAACCAAAACCCTATTAATAGATATGAACACATTCCTACCAATTCCCAAAAAATATAAATTTGTATCAAATTAGAACTAGTAACTAATCCTAACATAGAAGTACTGAAAAAACTCATATAAGCATAAAATCTCAAATATCCTTGATCATACGACATATAATTATCACTATAAATAAGAACCATAATTCCAATAGTAGTGATTAATATTGACATAATAGAAGTAAGCGGGTCGATCAAGTAACCGAATTCTAAAGAAAAATCATTATTAATGATCCAAGACCATACATATTGATAGATAGAACTGCCATTTATTTGCTGAATAAACAGATTGATCGAAAAAATCATGACTATACTTAACAAAAAAACACTTTGAAAAGCCCACATACGGCGAAGACTTTTTGTTGCCGACGGAAAAAGAAGAAGTCCCGCTCCTATTAACATAGGAACTGGAAGTGGAAGGAAGGGTATTATCCACGAATATTGATATGTCTGTTCCATAAAAAAGTTTTTTATTCTTAATTGATTGTTTCCGATTTACCGGATCCTACCCCCTTTCAATTTCAAAACAAAAGGGGTCAATAAAAAAATCAAGAGATGTACTAACTTAAAGATATTTTTCGAATTTTATATATTATCTGGGTCTTTCCAAATTAAATATTAAAATAAAGAAGTTACAATTGGGCAAATGATATGACCTACTTGCTCATAAAAAGCGAATTTAGTTAATAACTAAGATTTGTTTATACAAATCTTAGTTATTAACTAAGATTTTTCTTAATTTTCTTAAAATAACGAAAATACAAAATTTCATTATTATTAAATCACTTTATATTCATAAATTAATGATAAAAAATTACACTAAAAAGAAATCTGATATGAATCGATATGAATCATAGGATTGACTAAGGTACAATTTTTGTACAAATCTCGCTTTTTAGTCAGTTTGTTCCAAATCATTAACTAGTTTTAGTATGAAACTGATTGATTAGTTTCCGTTTCAATAAAAAAACATTTATAGGAAACGCTATAATATCTAACATTTTATATTTTCTATAAGATTTATTTTTATATTTATCAAAAAAGGGGGTAATTATCAAAAGGGAGTAAAATAAAATCAAATTTAATAAAAAAATAACGAAGATTTTTTTAACAAAACGTGTATCTTTTAACGGATTCATTACTTTAATTACTAGTTTGATTCGAATTTTAAAATGGAATTTCGAAGTATTCTTTACTCAAGTTTGACCAATTAATAGAAAAAATTAAAGTTTTCATTAGGCTTTTCATTAGGCAATGGGTTCTTAAAGGGTTCTTAAATCCTTCGGTCTATTTTATGTAGAAAAAAAATTTAATTATATTTTTATAGTAAGATTTTGTACGATTTTCGCATATTTTTTATCTATATATATATTTTTTTTTTGTTTTCTCTAGATAATATATATTATATTATCTAATAATTCTCTAGAAAATAACTATATAATGAATATATTCGTTTTGACCAATAGATGTCTTTCACATCCAACTATAACAACGAGTAACCTCTTAATTTTTAAATGGCAGTTCCAAAAAAACGTACTTCTCTATCAAAAAAGCGTATTCGTAAAAATATTTGGAAAGGGAAGGGATATTGGGCAGCCTTAAAAGCGTTGTCATTAGGTAAATCTCTTTCTACCGGAAACTCAAAAAGTTTTTTTGTGCGACAAAAAAAGTCATAAAATAAAACATTGGAATAATCCGAATATAAAAACAGGCCCATTTCATTCTTAATAGGAAATCAACAAACCTATTGTTTGTGGCTAATCAATATGAACTAGAACTCGCTTCGCTATTAGGATATGTATAATAATTCTTCGGTTTAGGGGTTAGTAAATTATAAAAAGCTTTTGAAAAAAGAATAAAGACAAGATACAAAACTTGAGCCTTTGTTAGTATATTTTCTTGTTCTGGAGATGGGGGAGTCTTTTTTCCCCATCAACCTGTTTGTCACAATTACAATAATCGACGTTTTTCTATATATAAATATAAATTATAAATATGAATATATATATTGAAGAAGGGTAAAAAAGAGATCTTTAGTTAAAATTAATACATCGTTGAAATTAATTTATTCATTTATTTTTAAAATTTTTTGTGTAACTTTCTGACTTCTTATTTATCTGAATTTCTCTGAATTAATCTATTAGAATATATAAATTTACCATTTATATGTCTCTTTCAACCCAACCGACAAAAGCCTGGAATTTTTTGTCCGAATTAATGTGCAAGTTTTGAGTAATAAATAATAAAAACGGGTCTTATTTTTTGTTCATTGGTAAAATACATTTTTTAACTTTTAGGAAATAATATAAATATAAATGATAAATCTTTTATGAAAAAAAATAAAGAAATTTTTTATAGTTCTATCAATAACTAGAGGGTTGAAGTTTATAGTTTCAATAGTTCGATTCTATTGAATTATAGAAGAGCATAAACTACACCAAAGCACTAAGGTAAATAAAACCCATACCCCAAAATAATGAATAATGAACCTTCAAATTTGTATTTGAACAAAGTTTTATTCATCCATTTTCATTTTGACTAAAAAGATTTCATTTAGTTGACTCCTTAAATCTCGACGATTGACTATGAATAGGCTATTATGAATTCGAACAAGCCGCTATGGTGAAATCGGTAGACACGCTGCTCTTAGGAAGCAGTGCGAGAGCATCTCGGTTCGAGTCCGAGTGGCGGCAGACCTTCTCTTCGAAAATAGATACAATATATTATAAATTCTAGAATGAATTCAACTCCTGATTTATATTTCAGGATTCCTCCTTTTTAAAATTTTTATGATATTTTCAACTTTAGAGCATATATTAACTCATATTTCCTTTTCGATCGTTTCCGTTGTAATTACAATTCATTTGATAACTTTATTAATCGATGAAATCATAAAACTAAATGATTCGTCAGAAAAGGGAATGATAGCTACTTTTTTATGTATAACCGTATTATTAGTCACTCGTTGGATTTATTCGGGGCATTTCCCACTAAGTGATTTATATGAATCATTAATCTTTCTTTCTTGGAGTTTTTCAGTTATTCAGATAGTTCCATATTTAAAAAAAAAAAAAAGCCATTTAAGCACAATAACTGTGTCAAGTGTTATTTTTACCCAAGGCTTTGCTACTTCGGGTCTTTTAACTGAAATACATCAATCCGCAATATTAGTACCCGCTCTCCAATCCGAGTGGTTAATAATGCACGTAAGTATGATGATATTGGGCTATGCAGCTCTTTTATGTGGATCATTATTATCAGTAGCACTTCTGGTCCTTACATTTCGAAAAAACATAAATTTTTTTTGTAAGAGGAATACTTTTTTATTAAAACTAAACGAGGAACTTTCCTTTGGTGAAATACAATACATAAATGAAAGAAACAATTTTTTAGGAAATGCTTCTTTTTTTTCTGCTAACAATTATTACAGGTCCCAATTGATTCACCAGTTGGATTATTGGAGTTATCGTGTGATTAGTCTAGGTTTTCTCTTTTTAACTATAGGTATTCTTTCAGGAGCAGTATGGGCTAATGAAGCATGGGGGTCCTATTGGAATTGGGACCCAAAGGAAACTTGGGCATTTATTACTTGGATCGTATTTGCGGTTTATTTACATACTAGAACCAATATAAATTTACAGGTTGAAATTTCCGCAATTGTGGCGTCTATGGGCTTTCTTATAATTTGGATATGCTATTTTGGGGTCAATCTATTAGGAATAGGGCTACATAGTTATGGTTCATTTACGTTAACATCTAATTGAATTCAAGAAAGGTTCTTGCGAATTTTAAAATATAAATAGAAATAGAATATGTTGTTTGTATATAAAAAAACTTTATATGAACCAGTTAGAACCATGCGAATCCAGTAGTGCGGGGATTCGCATGGTTCTCACAAAGATCAAACATATTGGGTGAATTTTATTTTTAACTTAAGAGAGGAAAAAGACTTCTTTTTTTAATTATACAAATCCTATGATTTTTTTATGAAAACTATCTATAAACAAAATTAGATAAAAGAACCTCGACCTTGTCAACCGATAGGGAAAGAACAAAATCAGGGTACATACCAATACCTATTACAGGTATAAAGATAGCGATCGAAACAAATAACTCTCGCGGTCCAGAATCAAAAACATAAGAGTTTGGAGCATTAAATAGCTTGTATCCATAGAACATCTGGCGTAACATAGATAATGAATAAATAGGAGTTAATATCATCCCAATTGCCATTACAAAAGTAATTCCTAATTTTGATATTAAAAGATATTTTTGGCTGGTAATGATTCCAAAAAAAACTATCAATTCTGCAACAAAACCACTCATACCCGGTAATGCAAGAGAAGCCATTGAAAAGCTACTGAACATCGTGAATATTTTTGGCATTGGGATAGCTATTCCGCCCATTTCGTCGAGATAAACAAGACGTATTCTAT